CAAATATATGACGGGGTTGCCTGATATTGTAATCATCGTTGATCAGCAAGAAGAATATACGGCTCTTCGAGAATGTGTTACTTTGGGAATTCCAACAATTTGTTTAATCGATACAAATTGTGACCCAGATCTTGCAGATATTTCGATTCCAGCCAATGATGACGCTATAGCTTCAATTCGATTAATTCTTAACAAATTAGTATCTGCAATTTGTGAGGGTCGTTATAGCTATATAAGAAATCGTTGATTAATAATAAGATAAGTCAATTACTTCGTGAATTCCATCGATTTAGGGAATCGGTTACTATACTATATCCATCCTGAATATAAAAGATAAAAATTCCCGGGGATATTATGTAATTACTTGGTATCCGAAATATACAGTTAAAGTAGGCGAATCGATAAAGAGATAGTTGAATCAAAATAATTCCTTTTTAAGTTCTATTTCTGTCAGAGGGCAAGCAATATGAATGTTCTACCATGTTCCATCAACACATTAAAAAGGTTATACGATATATCCGGTGTAGAAGTAGGCCAACATTTCTATTGGCAAATAGGAGGTTTCCAAGTCCATGCCCAAGTACTTATTACTTCTTGGTTCGTAATTGCTATCTTATTAGGTTCCGCTACTATAGCTGTTCGGAATCCACAAACCATTCCGACCGACGGTCAGAATTTTTTCGAATATGTCCTTGAATTCATTCGAGACTTGAGCAAAACTCAAATTGGAGAAGAATACGGTCCTTGGGTTCCTTTTATTGGAACTATGTTCTTATTTATTTTTGTTTCCAACTGGTCGGGTGCTCTTTTACCTTGGAAAATAATACAGTTACCTCATGGGGAGTTAGCCGCACCCACGAATGATATAAATACTACTGTTGCTTTAGCTTTACCTACGTCAATAGCATATTTCTATGCAGGTCTTACAAAAAAAGGATTGGGTTATTTCGGTAAATATATTCAACCAACTCCAATACTTTTACCAATTAACATCCTAGAAGATTTCACAAAACCCTTATCGCTTAGTTTTCGACTTTTTGGTAATATATTGGCTGATGAATTAGTAGTTGTTGTTCTTGTTTCTTTAGTACCTTCAGTAGTTCCTATACCTGTCATGTTCCTTGGATTATTTACAAGTGGTATTCAAGCTCTTATTTTCGCAACTTTAGCCGCAGCTTATATAGGGGAATCCATGGAGGGTCATCATTGACTATCTTTCAAAATATGCTTTTTTATTTATCCCAACGCAATCGCAATGTATTGTATAGGCGGTTCAAATAAGCTATTTTGGAACAGAATAGATACAAGGGTATATATATATGATTTAGAGTACTAGTAAAAAAGATTACGATATTTTGGAATTCAATTGTCAACAAAAAGGAATGAACGAGATCTAAAAGATCTTTTTCCTAAGATTTCCGTTGGGCCACTTATGTCAGACTCCCCCAACATTCTATTTCTATTTGTTCAGTCAATCACAATATTGATTACGATTCATACCTAATCATAATTTGGATAAGATAAGAATTGTTATCCGGTTCCGATGTGCGATAAAAAAAATGTTCTATGAAACTATTCCCATCCCATTTCATTTGATTTCAGTCAATTCAATGATTGATCAAAATTCGAATTAATTGCATGCAATTAATTGGATCTCAAATATGGATATTGTATTGATATGGAAGGAGTCAGTCAGACTAATGAATTCGTCAGTTTGTATTCATGCTTGTATTAATGCGGGATCGGGATAATGATAAAGAAAAGGAAACCAATAATTTACAAACGAGATTCATAAAAAATGGGTTAGGGATGGGGTCAAACTGGGTATATGTTATTTAATGGCTATAAGCCAACTCTTCTGTATGTTTCAAAGAATGATTCTAGAATCGGGTTGAATATTAGATGTGAATTTTTGGTTTACGTTCTGGAAGAAAGCCATGTATATGTGATATTAGATATTTACTAGTTATATATGAACTATCCATATATCTTATTGACTTTTCTACCCCACCGTGAATTTAGATAGGAATTACAATAGAAGTTCTTCCGTTTCGTCTGGGCCGAATGAATAAACAGATGAAATCAAGCATAGCATATAGAAGAGAAAGAGTGCAGAATTGAAAGAATGGTTCGGAACAAATAAATGAAACGGAAGAACTAGGCCCTTCTGCATTGATTATGGATTGATAAAGACTCCATGGATAGGAAAACGCGAGATCGAAGCAGTTCTGCTTATACAATTCAATAATCTCATTACTTTAATTTGTAGGTCATAGTTATTTCGACTGGATTGGGTGGATCTTAGTAATGGAATAACAAGTCAAAATTCATTGGTTGCTTGTATCATTAACCATTTCTTTATTTTTATGCGAGGAGCTTACCATGAATCCACTGATTTCTGCTGCTTCCGTTATTGCTGCTGGATTGGCTGTAGGGCTGGCTTCTATTGGACCTGGAGTTGGTCAAGGTACTGCTGCGGGCCAAGCTGTAGAAGGTATCGCAAGACAACCAGAGGCAGAGGGTAAAATAAGAGGTACTTTATTGCTTAGTCTGGCTTTTATGGAAGCTTTAACAATTTATGGACTGGTCGTGGCATTAGCACTTTTATTTGCAAATCCCTTTGTTTAATCCTATAAATTTGTAAAGTTTTTTGTTTTGTCTTTCTTATTTTATTACCTTGGATTTGCCACTTGATTTTTCGAACTATATCAAGATTTCACTCCTACAATAACGATTTCACTCCTACAATAACTTTAACTTATTCATTGAGCTTAATAATAATACCCCGTGGGAAGGACTAATTTGAGGATCAGGAATTAGCGGATCCACTCGCTTTCTTCCTTCCCGTTCTCAGTCCAATGGAACCCCTTTTTTTAGGAAGCGTTGCAACAAATGAGGTATTTCGGAATTTATATGCGACCTGAGACCCAATTCTAACAAGTATTTCAATTTTCTTATTGAAATAAAAATCATGAAATTTTAAAATATTAAGAAAATGAATAAAAAAATCAATCAAATAAAAAAAAAGGCGAAGTAATACAAAAAGAACTCTGTTCGATTTAGTCAGTCCTATCCCTATCTATAAGAGGAGATCCTATGAAAAATGTAACCGATTCTTTCGTTTCCTTGGGTCACTGGCCATCCGCCGGGAGTTTCGGATTTAATACCGATATTTTAGCAACAAATCCAATAAATCTAAGTGTAGTCCTTGGTGTATTGATTTTTTTTGGAAAGGGAGTGTGTGCGAGTTGTTTATTTCAAGAATAAGCTGGATCTAACCAGCTGCACTTTATTCTTTCTAATTAATAATTAGGAAAGAAAGGTGCACGATCTCGCGAATTACTTCTGAATAAATTCAGAAATCATATGTACGAACCATAGCATTTCGCGATTCATTGGTAAATAAACTTTGATTCTCTATCAACCAATAATATGGGACCCTAAACAAAACATGGTTAAAGCTAAATTGTTTGAAGTTCGGGCGCAACATTGGTGCTCTTTCTACCACTATATTAATTAGTATGGAGATGGTTTCAAAATGAATAGTTGCATTTTATCCGATATAGAACACTCATATCGATAAAATGATTTGAACCCTTTACTGGAAAAATGGGAATCCCGTCCTTTTTTATCCAATGCGGAATCGACGACCTATGTATAAAGTAAGCAGAATTTTGTGGATTTGAACAAAAATAAAACAAAAAAAAAAAAAAGAAACAACTTTGCCGATAATTACAGATTTTTTGTCTGGTCGGAAGAGTCCTCCGAATATTCTGGTCTTGGATCACTGATCCGTTTCAATATTTTGGAATCCGAACAGAGAAGAGAGGATAAGCTCATTACATAAAAAAATAGATATGGGAATTACCCATAAGTAAGTGAGCGTGAGAGCCAAATGAATCGAAAGATTCATGTTTGGTTCGGGAAGAGATCCTGGAATTTTTGAAATTAATGCGAAGATAATCTACTTTCATTAAATGATTTATTAGATAATCGAAAACAGAGAATCTTGAGTACTATTCGAAATTCAGAAGAGCTGCGCGGGGGGGCCATAGAAAAACTGGAAAAAGCCAAGGCACGCTTACGGAAAGTAAAAATGGAAGCGGATGAGTTTCGAGTGAATGGATACTCCGAGATAGAACGAGAAAAATTGAATTTGATTAATTCAACTTATCAGAATTTGGAACGATTAGAAAATTACAAAAACGAAACCATTCAGTTTGAACAACAAAGAGCGATTAATCAAGTCAGACAACGCGTTTTTCAACAAGCCTTACAAGGAGCTCTAGGAACTCTGAATAGTTGTTTGAACAACGAGTTACATTTACGCACCATCAGTGCTAATATTGGTATCTTTGGGGCGATGAAAGAAATAACTGATTAGTCCTTCCTTCTACTGTAGGCATTATTTATTGATTTTTCCTTTGCTTCTGAAAAAGAATTAAGCAAGACTCATGGCAACCCTTCGAGCCGACGAAATTAGTAAAATTATCCGTGAACGTATTGAGCAATATAATAGAGAAGTCAAGATTGTGAATACTGGCACCGTACTTCAAGTAGGCGATGGCATTGCTCGTATTCATGGTCTTGATGAAGTAATGGCAGGTGAATTAGTAGAATTCGAAGAGGGCACAATAGGCATTGCTCTTAATTTGGAATCCAATAATGTTGGTGTTGTGTTAATGGGTGACGGTTTGATGATACAAGAGGGAAGTTCTGTAAAAGCAACAGGAAGAATTGCTCAGATACCAGTGAGCGAGGCTTATTTGGGTCGTGTTATAAATGCTCTGGCTAAACCTATTGATGGGAGAGGTGAGATTTCAGCCTCGGAATCTCGACTAATTGAATCGCCCGCCCCAGGTATTATTTCGAGACGTTCCGTATATGAGCCGATGCAAACCGGACTTATTGCTATTGATTCGATGATCCCTATAGGGCGCGGTCAGCGAGAATTAATTATTGGGGATAGACAGACCGGTAAAACAGCAGTAGCCACGGAT